GATTTTTTTTATTTATTTATATGTAAATTTATTAGAAATGGTTCTAATAATAATTTGAATTATTAATTCATTAATTATATATATATATATATATTAAATATTTAATGTATTAATATATATATATATTCAATAACTTATTAAAAAAATTAAGATTAATTATATTAATATATTATAATTTTTATGAATATTAATTGTTTAATTTCCAATTTAGGTTTTAATATAAATATTATGAAAAAGAGAAAAGAGAAATTATTAAAAATTTAATAATTTATATTAAATATTTTAATATAAAAAAAAAAAAAAAAAAATCTATTCAAAAAAAACTGTATATAAATAAATTTTTTATGGTTTAAAAATTTTATTTTAAAATTTATTTTACATATAAATTTTAGTGTTAATTTTAAATTATTTAAATAATATTTAAAATATAATAGTAGTAATTAATATTAAATTATTTAAGAAATTAAGATTTAGTAATATTTTAATTAATAACAAATTTTGTGCCAGCAGTTGCGGTTATACAAAAATTAAATTAAATTTTATTGATTATTAATTAATATTTTTATTTTAATAAAAATTTTAAATTATTAGGTGAAATTTTAATTTAATTAAATTTTATAATTATATAAATTATGATTTAAAAAATTTTATAAAAAAACTAGGATTAGATACCCTATTATTAAAATTTAAAATTAAAATATCAAAATAGTAGATAAATATTTATTGAAACTTAAATAATTTGGCGGTATTTTAGTTCATTTAGAGGAATCTGTTTAATAATTGATAATCCACGAATGAATTTACTTAATTTATTATTTTGTATATCGTTGTTAAAAAAATATTTTTTAATAAAATTAATATTTAAAAATTATTATAAAAATTTAAATCAGATCAAGATGCAGATTATAATTAAGAATATAATGGATTACAATAAATTTATTTAAATGAATATTAATTTTTAATAATTAATTGAAAGTGGATTTAAATGTAATTTTATTTAGTTTAATAAAATGATTTAAAATTAAAATATGTACATATTGCCCGTCGCTTTCATATATTAATAAATTGAAATAAGTCGTAACAAAGTAGAGGTACTGGAAAGTGTTTCTAGAAAGAACAAATTAGAGCTTGAATTTAAAGTATTTCATTTACATTGAAAAGATATTAAAAATTAATTAATTTGAGGGGAAAAATTAATTAGTTATATAAATAATAAAAAAATTTTTAAATAAAAATATATAATGGGGGTTAAAGTATTTTTATAGAAAAAATTAAATAATTTATAGGAAATTAGTATTGTGAAAGAAATTTGAAATAAATGAAATAAAAAATAAATTTAAAGTAATTTTAATTTGGTGTATCTTGGGTATCAGAGTTTATTAAAAAATATTTTTAAAAAAAAAATTCTCGAATTTAAAAGAGATAATTAATTAATAAAGTTATTGTGGCATAAATATTTAAAATAATTAATTTGAAATGAAATGTTAATCGTTTTTAAATATATCTAGTTATTTTAGAAAAAAATTTAATTTTATATTATTTTATAAAAAAATTAATTAATTAATTTTTTTATAAAATAATTTTATATTTTAAGGGATAAGCTTTAATTTAAATTTATATAAATGATTAATTAAATTTAATTGAAATTTATATGATTTATATTGTTAAAAAAATTTAATTTATTATAAATAATTTCATTTAAAATAAGATTTAATATAAAATTTTATTTATTTATAAAATAAAATTTTAAAATAAAAAAAAAATTGATATAATGATAAAATTAGTATATAAAATTAATTAAAAAATATTTTTAGGAAAATTAATTTAAAGGAATTCGGCAAAAATTTATATTCACTTGTTTATCAAAAACATGTCTTTTTGAAAATAATATAAAGTCTAATCTGCCCACTGATTTTATATTAAAGGGCTGCAGTATATTGACTGTACAAAGGTAGCATAATCATTAGTCATTTAATTGATGACTTGTATGAAAGATTGGATGAAATATAGACTGTCTCTTAATTAAATATAGAATTTAATTTTTTAATTAAAAAGTTAAAATAAATTAAAAAGACGAGAAGACCCTATAGAGTTTTATAAATAATTTAATTAAGATTATTTATAAAAAATATTAAAATTAATTTATTTATTTTGTTGGGGTGACAGAAAAATAAATAAAACTTTTTTTTTAGAAAAACATATATAAATGATTAAATGATCCAATATTATTGATTAAAAGAAAAAATTACCTTAGGGATAACAGCGTAATTTTTTTTTTTAGTTCAAATAAGAAAAAGAGTTTGCGACCTCGATGTTGGATTAAGATAAAATTTAAATGCAGAAGTTTAAAATTTTTGATCTGTTCGATCATTAAAATCTTACATGATCTGAGTTCAAACCGGTGTAAGCCAGGTTGGTTTCTATCTTTTAATAGTTAAAATATTTTAGTACGAAAGGATTAAATATTAAAATTAAATTTATTTTATTGAATTTTATTAAATTATATTTATAAATATTTTATATTATAATAATTTAAATAAACTATTTTGGCAGAAAAATGTAATGATTTTAGAATTCATTAATATATAATTTAAATTATATAGATAGTAATGTTTATATTTGATATATATTTAATTATAATTGGGTTATTAATTTTAATTATTGGAGTTTTAGTAGGGGTTGCTTATTTAACTTTATTAGAGCGGAAAGTATTAGGTTATATTCAAATTCGTAAAGGTCCTAATAAAGTGGGATTTATTGGTGTTTTACAGCCTTTTTCTGATGCTATTAAGTTATTTACTAAAGAACAAACTTATCCTAATTTTTCTAATTATATTTGTTATTATTTTTCTCCTATTATAAGATTTATTTTATCTTTAATAATTTGATTATTAATTCCTTATTATTTTAATTTAATTAGATTTAATTTAGGAATTTTATTTTTTTTATGTTGTACAAGATTAGGGGTTTATACTGTTATAGTTGCTGGTTGGTCTTCTAATTCTAATTATGCTTTATTAGGAGGATTACGTGCTGTCGCTCAAACTATTTCTTATGAAGTTAGATTAGCTTTGATTTTAATATCTAGAATTATTATAATTATAGATTTTAATATATTAAATTTTTTTTTTTATCAAGAAATTATATGATTTATTGTATTAATATTTCCTTTAAGTTTATGTTGAATAAGTTCTAGTTTAGCTGAAACTAATCGTACTCCCTTTGATTTTGCTGAGGGGGAAAGAGAATTAGTTTCAGGGTTTAATATTGAATATAGAAGAGGAGGATTTGCTTTAATTTTTTTAGCAGAATATTCTAGAATTTTATTTATAAGAATGTTATTTGTTTTAATTTATCTTGGGGGGTTTAATTTAAGAATTATTTTTTATTTAAAGTTAAGATTTATTTCTTTTTTATTTATTTGAGTTCGGGGTACTTTACCTCGTTATCGATATGATAAATTAATATATTTAGCTTGAAAAAGATATTTACCAGTATCTTTAAATTTTTTATTATTTTTTTTAGGGTTTAAAATTTTTTTATTATAATTTAATTTTTTTTAGTATAAATTAATAGAAACAAATTTCTTTCTTAAGTTTTCAAAACAAATGCTTTTACAAGCTCATTAATTTAATTAAAAAGTAAGTTATCTCAGTATTTATTAATGAAAGGGTTAATAATAAAATATGAAAAGTAAAGAATTGTTAATAATTGTCCTGTGATAATATAAGGATCTTCTACTGGTCGAGCTCCAATTCAAGTTAATAGGATAATAATTGTTATTATTATTCAAAATAATAATTGATTAATAGGGTAAAATTGAATTCCTTGAATTTTTTTATTGAAAGTAAAAGGTAAAATAATTAAAATTAAGATTGATATAACTAAAGCAATTACTCCTCCTAATTTATTAGGAATTGATCGTAAAATTGCATAAGCAAATAAGAAATATCATTCTGGTTGGATGTGGACAGGAGTTACTAAAGGATTTGCCGGAATGAAATTATCAGGGTCCCCTAATAAATATGGATTTGTTAAAGTTAAAATAGTTAATAAAAATAATATAATAATAAATCCAATTAAATCTTTAAAAGTAAAAAATGGATGAAAAGGAATTTTATCTAAATTTCTATTAGTTCCTAATGGGTTATTAGAACCTGTTTGATGTAGAAATAATAAATGAATTATAGTTATTATTAAGATAATAAAGGGTAATAAGAAATGGAAAGTATAAAAACGAGTTAAAGTTGCGTTATCAACAGCAAATCCCCCTCAAATTCAATTTACTAGTATTACCCCTAACGAAGGAATAGCTGATAAAAGGTTGGTAATAACAGTTGCTCCTCAGAATGATATTTGTCCTCAAGGTAAGACGTATCCTATAAATGCAGTAGCTATTAGTAAAAATAAAATAATTACTCCTACTATTCATGTATATTTTAGATTAAAAGATTCATAATAAATTCCTCGTCCAATATGTAAGTAAATACAAATAAAAAAAAATGAAGCTCCATTAGCATGTAAAGTTCGAATTAGTCAACCATAATTTACATTTCGACAAATGTAATTTACTCTATAAAATGCTATTTCAATATTTGCTGTATAATATATAGTTAAAAATAGTCCTGTTAAGATTTGAATAATTAAACATAAGGCTAATAATGATCCAAAATTTCATCAAGCTGAAATATTAGAGGGAGATGGTAGATCAATTAATGATCTATTGATAATTTTTAAAATAGGATGAGTTTTTCGAATATTTAAATATTTATTTATCATTTATTATTTTTAATTTAAAGATGATCGAATTGGCCCATAAAAAATGTTAGTAATTTTTACTACTGCAATTAAAGTAATAAATAAGTAAATTATTAATATTATTATAATTAGAAATGTTTGATTATTATATAATTTTCTTAAATTAATTTTATTTTCATTATTAAAGAATAATAATAATTCATAAAAATTATTTATATCAGAGTTTGTTGAAAGATTTATTCAAGATATATTATAATTATATATAAATTGAATTGAAATAATAAAAATTAATAAAAAAAAAAAAATTTTTTTAAAATTAATTAGAGGTTTAAATATTTCATTTGATGCAATTCTTGAAACATAAATAAATAAAACTAATAAACCTCCTAAAAAAGTTAAAAATAAAATATAAGAAAATCAATAAGTTTTAATTAATATTCCTGATAATAAGCATGTTAATAAAGTTTGAATTAAAATTATTAATCCTATAGATAAAGGATTATTTAAAAATAATATAAAAAATGAAATTATAATTAACATTAATGAAAAAATTATTTTTAAGATTTCAAATCAAAGAATAGTTTAATAAAAATAATAATTTTGGAGATTATTGATAAAGAAATTCTTTTTCTTTGATGTTTTTAAAGTATATAACTTAACTTTGGTTTACAAGACCAATATTTTTTTTTTAACTATAAAAACAAATGATAATTTTAAATATATGAATTATTTTTATTTTAATATTTGTTATAGGAAATTTAATTTTTATTTCAAAACATAAACATTTATTAATTATTTTACTTAGATTAGAATTTATTGTTTTAAGATTATTTTTTTTTTTATTGGTTTATTTAAGATTTATTGATTATGATATATATATATTAATGGTATTTTTAGTTTTTTCAGTTTGTGAGGGGGCTTTAGGGTTATCTATTTTAGTTTCTATAATTCGAACTCATGGAAATGATTATTTTCAAAGATTTAATTTATTATAAATTAATAATTAATTATTAAAAATATAATGATAAAATTTTTAATTATAATAATTTTTATAATACCTTTTTGTTTTATAAAAAATATATTTTGAATGGTCCAAATAATATTATTTTTAATAATATTTTTATTTATAAATTTGGGAATAAGATTAAATTTATTTTGTAATATAAGTTATATAATATCTTGTGATATTATATCTTATGGTCTAATTATATTGAGAATTTGAATTTCTATTTTGATAATTATAGCAAGAGAAAATTTATATAAAATAAATTTTTATATTAATTTTTTTTTATTTAATATTATTTTTTTGTTAATTATATTATATTTAACTTTTAGAACAATAAATATATTTATATTTTATTTATTTTTTGAGGGTAGATTAATTCCTACATTAATATTAATTATTGGATGAGGGTATCAGCCTGAACGAATTCAGGCTGGTATATATTTACTATTTTATACTTTATTTGTTTCTTTACCTTTATTAATGGGAATTTTTTATATTTTTAATGAAATTCATTGTATAATAATTTATTTTTTAAAATTTTTTAATTTAAATATATATATATTATATTTTTCTATAATTATAGCTTTTTTAGTAAAAATACCTATATATTTTGTTCATTTATGATTACCTAAAGCTCATGTGGAAGCCCCTGTATCAGGTTCTATAATTTTAGCCGGTATTATATTAAAATTAGGGGGATATGGATTATTACGTTTATTAATTTTTTTACAGGAGATTAATTTAAAATTAAATTATATTAGAATTGTTATTAGATTAATTGGAGGGTTTTATATTAGTTTAAAATGTTTTTGTCAGGTGGATATTAAATCATTAATTGCTTATTCTTCTGTTGCTCATATAAGAATTGTTATTAGAGGTATTATAGTAATAAATTATTGAGGATTTATTGGATCTTATATTTTAATAATTGGTCATGGATTATGTTCTTCAGGAATATTTTGTTTAGCTAATATTAGATATGAACGATTACATAGACGAAGATTATATATTAATAAAGGAATAATAAATTTTATACCTTCTATAAGATTATGATGATTTTTATTAATATCTTCAAATATAGCAGCTCCACCTAGATTAAATCTTATAGGTGAAATTAGATTAATTAATAGATTAATAAGATGGTCTTGAATTTCTATATTGATATTAATATTAATTTCTTTTTTCAGAGCTGGCTATAGATTATATTTATATTCATTTGTTCAGCATGGGAAATATTATTCAGGTATTTATAGTTATTATACAGGTGTTTCACGAGAATATTTAATATTAATATTGCATTGATTACCTTTAAATATTTTAGTTTTAAAGATTGATTATAGAATAATTTGATTTTATTTAAATAATTTAAAAAAAATATTGATTTGTGGTATCAAAAATATGAAAATTCATTTTAAATTATTAATAATATAAAATATTCAATTTGTTTTATTTCATTTATTTTTTTATTTTTTATAATAATATTAAATTTTTTTTTGATGATATATTTTATTATGAATAATATAGTTATTATATTAGAATGGGAAATTATTTCTTTTAATTCAGTATCAATTATTATATCTATTTTATTAGATTGAATATCTTTATTATTTATAATATTTGTTTTTTTAATTTCTTCTGTAGTTATTTATTATAGAAAAAGATATATGATATCAGAATTAAATTTAATACGGTTTATTATTTTAGTATTATTATTTGTTTTTTCTATGATACTATTAATTATTAGACCTAATATTATTAGAATTTTATTAGGTTGGGATGGATTAGGTTTAGTTTCTTATTGTTTAGTAATTTATTATCAAAATTTAAAATCTTATAATGCAGGTATATTAACAGCTTTAAGAAATCGAGTTGGGGATGTTTTTATTTTGATAGTTATTTCTTGGATATTAAATTATGGTAGATGAAATTATATTTTTTATTTAGAATTTATGAGAAATGATTTGGAAATAAAGATAATTAGTAGATTAATTATTATAGCAGCAATAACAAAAAGTGCACAAATTCCTTTTAGATCTTGATTACCTGCAGCAATAGCTGCTCCTACGCCAGTTTCTGCTTTAGTTCATTCTTCTACTTTAGTAACAGCTGGTGTTTATTTGTTAATTCGTTTTAATATATTATTATTAGATATATTTTTTTTAAAATTATTATTATTATTATCTGGATTAACTATATTTATAGCTGGTATTTCTGCTAATTATGAATTTGACTTGAAAAAAATTATTGCTTTATCAACTTTAAGACAATTAGGATTAATAATAAGAATTTTAAGAATAGGTTTACCTAATTTAGCTTTTTTTCATTTATTAACTCATGCTATATTTAAAGCTTTATTGTTTATATGTGCAGGGGTTATTATTCATATAATAAATGATATACAAGATATTCGTTTTATAGGGGGTATTAGATTATATATTCCTTTAACTTCTTTATGTATAAATATTTCTAATATAGCTTTATGCGGTATTCCTTTTTTAGCAGGATTTTATTCAAAAGATTTAATTTTAGAAATAGTAAGATTTAGAAATTTAAATTTAATAATTTTTTTTTTATATTATCTTTCAACAGGATTAACTATATTTTATACTTTTCGTTTAATTATATATTTGATAGTAAATGATTATAATTTAATAAGAATTTATAATTTATATGATGAGGATTATACTATATTAAAAAGAATATTAATTTTATTATTTATAAGAATTATTAGAGGAAGATTTTTAAGATGAATAATTTTTTCTTATCCCTATATAATTTATTTACCGTTTAATTTGAAAATAATGGTAATTTATGTAAGATTAATTGGAGGATTAATAGGCTATTTAGTTAGAAATATAAAAATTTATTCTGTAAATAAGTTTATTATAACTTATAATTTAAGAAATTTTTTAAGAATTATGTGATTTATGCCTAATTTATCAACTTATGGATTAAGATATTATTTTTTAAATTTTGGTCAAAATTTATTAAAGAATGTTGATTTAGGGTGAAGAGAGTTATACAGAGGGTTTGGTATAGTAAAAATTATAAAAAAATATTCTATATTTTATAATATTTATCAAATAAATAATTTTAAAATTTATTTATTTAGATTTGTTATTTGAATAATAATTATTTTATTTTTATTATTATTTAATAATTAATTAAATTTAAATAGCTTATAAATAGAGTATAATATTGAAGATATTAGGGGGATATATAATATCTTTAAATAAAATAATATAAAGTTTAAATATTTTATTTATAAAAAATAATATTTTATTTTTACAATGAAAATGTAAAGTTTTTAGTTAAACTATATAAATAGAAATATTAATGGAGTTTAACCACTAAAAATTAAGTTAGCAGCTTAATTTTAATCTTTATATTTCTATTAATTTAATTGGAATATAATTCAATTTTATCATTAACAGTGATATACCTCTATTTTGGTTTCAATTAATAAAATAAATTTTATAATTTAAATAAGGAGTTTTGTAACTCTTTCTTTTAAGTCGAAATTAAATGCATTATTGCTTCTTATTTTAATTTTTATTTAAGATAAATTATAATTAATAATATTTTTTGAGTGCAAATCAAATGTTTTATTTAAACTATAATCCTTAATTTGTTCAATTTAATATATTTTGATTTCATTCATGATATAATCCAATTAATAAAATTAAAATAAAAAAAAATCTAATTTTTACTCAAAAAAAAAAATTCACTAATTTGAATAAAGGGATAATAGGGAAAATAAGTGCAATTTCTACATCGAAGATTAAAAAAATAACAGTAATTAAAAAAAAGTGTAGTGAAAAAGGAATTCGAGCTGATGATTTTGGGTCAAATCCACATTCAAATGGAGAACATTTTTCACGATCAGAAAAAGTTTTTTTTGATAAAATAATAGATAATAATATTAAAATATTAGAAATTAATATAATAATTAAAAAAATAATTGTTATTAAAATGATTATTTATATTAAAATTATTAAACTTTTTGATTGGAAGTCAAATATACTAAATATATTATATAAATAATTAGTTTCCTCATCAATAAATTGAAATATAAAGGAATAATCATACTACATCTACGAAATGTCAATATCAAGCTGCTGCTTCAAATCCGAAATGATGATTATTAGAAAAATGATTATTTAAATGTCGAATTAAACAAATAAATAAAAATAATGTTCCGATAATTACATGTAGTCCATGAAATCCTGTAGCTATAAAAAATGTTGATCCATAAATTCTATCAGCAATGGTAAAAGATGCTTCTAAATATTCATAGGCTTGAAGAATAGAGAAATAAATTCCTAAAATAATTGTGATAAAAAGACCTTGAGTTATTTGAGAATTATTATTTTCTATAATAGCATGATGAGCTCATGTAACTGATACTCCTGATCTAATTAAAATGATTGTATTTAATAAAGGAATTTGAAAAGGGTTAAAAGGGATAATACTTGTTGGAGGTCAAATAGCACCAATTTCAATATTAGGGGCTAAACTTCTATGAAAAAATGCTCAAAAAAATGAAATAAAAAAAAAAATTTCAGAAACAATAAATAAAATTATTCCTCAACGAAGTCCTTTAGTAACTAAAATTGTATGTTTACCTTGTAAAGTTCCTTCACGGCAGATATCTCGTCATCATTGATATATTGTTAAAATAATAATTAAATATCCTAAAATTAGTAAATTTATATTAAAATTATGAAATCATTTTACTATTCCTGTAACAAGAACTATTACTCCAATAGCTCCTGTTAAAGGTCATGGTCTATAATCTACTAAGTGAAATGGATGATTAAAATTTGTTTTCATTAATTAACTTCTCTAGAGTATAGTGTTCTTAAAATTGCAATAACATATGATTGAATAATTGCAACTGCTGATTCTAAGATTAATAATAAGATTTGAATTATAATTAAAATAAAAATAAAATAATTTCTTATATTTGGTCCAGTTCCTCTAAGAAGAGTTATTAATAAATGTCCTGCAATTATATTTGCTGTTAATCGAACAGCTAAGGTTCCTGGTCGAATAATATTTCTAATGGTTTCAATTAAAACTATAAAAGGTATTAAAATAGATGGTGTTCCTTGTGGAATTATATGTATAAATATATGTTGAGAATTATTAATTCATCCGTAAATTATAAATCTTAACCATAAAGGTAAAGAAATTGATAAAGATAATGTTAAATGACTTGTACTGGTAAAAATATATGGGAATAATCCTAAAAAATTATTAAATAAAATAAATGAAAATATAGAAATAAAAATAAAAGTAGAGCCTTGAAAATAATTATTTTTTATTAAAGTTTTAAATTCATTGTGAAGTTTTAATAAAATAAAATTTCAAAAAAAAAAATGTCGATTTGGGATTAATCAAAATGAGTATGGAATGAAATAAATTCCTAAAATAGTTCTAATTCAATTAAATGGAATATTAAATAAATTAGTTGAAGGATCAAAAATTGAAAATAAATTACTTATCATTTTCAATTAAAGTTTTTTAATTTAATTATTAAATTATTATTTTTATTTAAAATTTTTTTATTAAAAATATAATAATTTATAATATTAAAAATTAAATAAATTAATAAAAAAAAAAAAAAGGAGATTAATCAATTAATTGGTATTATTTGTGGGATAAAAGAATATTACTTTATATAGTAATAATTTAAATTTGACATATTTATGTTATTGATTAACTAATTCTTTTATGTTTTAATTAGTTTAAAATTAATAAAATATTCATTAGAAGTAATTGCTAAATTTACTATAAAGTGGTTTAAGAGACCAATACTTGCTTTCAGTCATCTAATGAGGAATAGTTATTAACTCAATTAATAAAATTTTTAATTGAGATTCTTTCAATTACAATAGGTATAAATCTATGATTTGCTCCACAAATTTCTGAACATTGACCATAAAAAATACCAGGACGATTAATGAAAAAATTAGTTTGATTAAGACGTCCTGGATTAGCATCTACTTTTACCCCTAACGAAGGAATAGTTCAAGAATGAATTACATCTGTGGCAGTTACTATAATTCGAATTTGATTATTTATTGGTAAGATAATTCGATTATCCACATCTAATAAACGAAAATTATTATAATTTAATTCATTAGAGGGGATTATATATGAATCAAATTCAATATTATGAAAATCTGAATATTCATAACTTCAATATCATTGATGACCGATAGATTTTAAGGTAATTAATGGATTATTTAATTCATCCAATAAATATAATAAACGTAAAGAAGGTAAAGCAATAAAAATTAAAGTAATTGCTGGTAAAATGGTTCAAATTAATTCAATTATTTGTCCTTCTAATAAAAATCGATTAATATATTTATTAAATAAAAGTCTTACTATTAAATAACCTACTAAAATTGTAATTATGATAAGAATAACTAAAGTGTGATCATGAAAGAAAATAATTTGTTCTATTAAAGGAGATGCTCCATTTTGTAAGTTAAGATTAGATCATGTTGCAATTTCTAAAAAAAGGATAATCCTTTATAAATGGGGTTTAAATCCATTACATATAATCTGCCATATTAGAATAAATTTCTTAAAATAGGTAATTCATTATATGAATGTTCGGCAGGAGGTAAATTTTGGTATCATTCAATTGAAGATGATAAATTTAAGGAAAATAAGGCAATTCGTTGATTAATAAATGATTCTCAAATAATAATTAATATAAATATAATAGCTAATAAGGAAATATAAGATCCCAAAGATGAAATAATATTTCAAGAAATATATGAATCAGGATAATCTGAGTATCGTCGAGGTATTCCTGCTAATCCTAAAAAATGTTGGGGAAAAAAAGTTAAATTTACTCCAATAAATATAATAAAAAATTGAATTTTTAATAAATATGGATTTAAAGATAACCCTGTGAATAAGGGGAATCAGTGAATAAATCCCCCTAAAATAGCAAATACAGCCCCTATAGATAAAACATAATGAAAGTGAGCAACTACATAATAAGTATCATGAAGTGTAATATCAATAGAAGAGTTAGATAAAATAACTCCTGTTAAACCTCCAACTGTGAATAAAAATACAAATCCTAATCTTCATAAAATAGAAGGGGAGTAATTAATTTGTGTTCCATGAAAAGTAGCTAATCAACTAAAAATTTTAATTCCAGTAGGGACAGCAATAATTATTGTTGCTGAAGTAAAATAAGCCCGAGTATCAATATCTATTCCTACGGTAAATATATGATGAGCTCATACAATAAATCCTAATAAACCAATTGCTAATATAGCATAAATTATTCCTAAACATCCAAATGTTTCCTTTTTACCTCTTTCTTGAGAAATAATATGAGAAATTATCCCAAATCCTGGTAGAATTAAAATATAAACTTCTGGGTGTCCAAAAAATCAAAATAAATGTTGATATAAGATAGGATCTCCCCCTCCTGCAGGATCAAAAAAAGATGTATTTAAATTTCGATCTGTTAAAAGTATAGTAATAGCTCCAGCTAAAACAGGTAAAGATAATAATAATAAAAATGCAGTAATTCCTACCGCTCAAATAAATAATGGTATTTGATCAAAAGATAAACTATTTAATCGTATATTAATAATTGTAGTAATAAAATTAATAGCTCCTAAAATAGAGGAAATTCCAGCTAAGTGAAGGGAGAAAATAGCTAAGTCTACAGATCTTCCTCCGTGAGCAATATTAGATGAAAGAGGGGGATATACTGTTCATCCTGTTCCAGCTCCATTTTCTACAATTCTTCTTGAAATTAAAAGAGTTAATGAGGGGGGAAGAAGTCAAAAACTTATATTATTTATTCGGGGGAATGCTATATCTGGGGCACCTAATATTAAAGGGATAAGTCAATTACCAAATCCTCCAATTATAATAGGTATAACTATAAAAAAAATTATAATGAAAGCATGTGCTGTAACAATAGTATTATAAATTTGATCATCTCCAATTAAAGATCCAGGATTTCCTAATTCAGCTCGAATAAGTAATCTTAAAGAAGTTCCTACTATTCCAGCTCAAATACCAAAAATAAAATATAATGTTCCAATATCTTTATGATTTGTTGAATAAAGTCATTTTCGCTGTATGAAATAAAATGGCTGAGATTTAAGCGATAAATTGTAAATTTATTTACGAGAATAATTCTCTTTTATTAAGATTAGCTTTATATTCATTAATGATATAAAATTGCAAATTTTAAGGAATAGAAATTTCTATTAAGGCTTAAAGAATAATTTCTTTATAAATAATTTTGAAGATTATTAGTTTAATTTAACTTAAAACCTTAATAAAAAAAAAAAGTTCTAAGAATTATTCCTATTAAGGAAATAAAAGAAAAAAAATTAATTAATAAAAAATAGTTATTTTTAATAAAAATTTTAAATCATTTTATTTTTAAATAATTAAATATAAAAGCAGAATAACTAATACGGATATAAAAAAATAATATAATTAATCTTATTAAAATAAAAATAAAAGTTAATAAATATATATTATTGTTAATTAAAAAATTAATAATAATTCATTTAGGGAAAAATCCAATAAAAGGAGGTAAACCCCCTAATGAAAGAAAATTAATTAATAAATTAATTTTAATAAAAAAATTTATATTATTAATAAATAATTGATTAATAAAATATATATTTAAAATATAAAATAAAAAACATATAATTCTGATTATAAATGAATATATAAAAATATAAAAAAATCATAAAGTTTCTCTAATTATAATAGATGAAAGTATTCACCCTAAATTATTAATAGAGGAGAAAGCTATTAATTTACGTAAAGAGGTTTGATTTATTCCTCCAATAGCTCCAATTACAATATTTATTAAAATAATAATAATAATAAAATTTTTATTTAAATAATAAGATAAAATAATTATAGGGGTAATTTTTTGTCAAGTTATTAATAAAAAACTATTAAATCAAGATAAACCTTCAATAATATTTGGGAATCAAAAATGGAAGGGGGTTCTTCCTATTTTTATAAGTATTGATGAATTTATTATAATAGAAATAAAATTATTTATTTCAAAGTTTTTTAAAAAAATTATTTTAATTAAAATTGTAAATAAAAAATTTATAGAAGCAATAGATTGAATTAAAAAATATTTTAAAGATGCTTCAGTAGATAAAAGATTATTAGAGTTAGAAATTAGAGGAATAAATCTTAAAAGATTAATTTCTAAACCAATTCAACACCCAAATCATGAATTAGATGAAATTGAGATTAAAGTTCTAAAAAATAAAATAAAAAGAAAAAATATTTTATTAGAATTAAATAAGAAAATAATTTAAAATAAGAAATTTATATTTATTTCTTTTGAGAATTTTAAATTCAAAATTATATATTTTAGTGTAAGATGCACAATAGTTTTTGATATTATTAGATATAGTTTAATTCTATAAAATATAATAAAGGTAAAATAATTACTTAATTTATCCTATCAGAATAATCCTTTAATCAGGCACTTTATTTTTTTAAAAAAAAGGTATTTCCTTTATATTTGGGGTATGAACCCAAAAGCTTAATTTAGCTTATTTTTAA